GCTAGTGTAGCTTAATTTAAAGTATGGCACTGAAAATGCTAAGATGAAAATTAAAAATTTTCCGCAAGCATAAAAGGTTTGGTCCTGGCCTCAGTATTAATTGTAACTAGAATTATACATGCAAGTTTCAGCATCCCCGTGAGAATGTCCTAATCAGTCTATAAACTCATCAGGAACTGGTATCAGGCACACACACGTAGCCCAAGACACCTTGCTTAGCCACACCCCCAAGGGATTTCAGCAGTAATAAACATTGACTAATAAGCGCAAGCTTGAGTCAGTTAAAGTTTACTGGGTTGGTAAATCTCGTGCCAGCCACCGCGGTTATACGAGTAACCCAAATTAATACTTACCCGGCGTAAAGGGTGGTTATAGGAAAATCTGCAGTAACTAAAGTTAAGACCCCATCAAGCTGTTATACGCACCCATGATTGGAAACATCAACAACGAAAGTGACTTTATTAAAATTAGAAACCTTGATTCCACGGCGGTTGGGCCCCAAACTAGGATTAGATACCCTACTATGCCCATCTACAAACTTAGACAATAATCTACCATATTGTCCGCCAGAGTACTACAAGCGCTAGCTTAAAACCCAAAGGACTTGGCGGTGCCTCAGACCCTCCTAGAGGAGCCTGTTCTGTAACCGATAATCCCCGTTAAACCTCACCACTCCTTGCCAGTACCGCCTATATACCGCCGTCGTCAGCTCACCTTGTGAAAGGTAAAAAGTAAGCAAAAAGAATTAAATTACAAACGTCAGGTCGAGGTGTAGCGAATGGAGTGGGAAGAAATGGGCTACATTTTCTATTAAGAAAACACGGATAGTAAATTGAAAAACTACTTCAAGGTGGATTTAACAGTAAGGGAAAATTAGAATATTTCCCTGAAGCCGGCTCTGAAGCGCGCACACACCGCCCGTCACTCTCCTCAACAAATCTATATCTTTTTTTAAAAAAATAATCTAATCAAGAGGAGGCAAGTCGTAACATGGTAAGTGCACTGGAAAGTGCACTTGGTATCAAAATGTAGTTAAACTAGTAAAACATCTCCCTTACACCGAGAAAATACCCGTGCAATTTGGGCCATTTTGAACCTTAAAACTAGCCTAATTAACCCCTAAACATAACACTATTAATTACCCCACCTTTTACTGTAAAATTAAAACATTTTAAACCTTCTAGTATGGGTGACAGAACCAAGATTTAAGCGCAATAAACTATGTACCGCAAGGGAAAGTTGAAAAAGAAATGAAATAACCATTAAAGTAACACAAAGCAGAGACTCAATCTCGTACCTTTTGCATCATGATTTAGCAAGATCAACTAGGCAAAGAGACCTTAAGTCTATTTTCCCGAAACTAAACGAGCTACTCCGAAGCAGCATATTAGAGCCAACCCGTCTCTGTGGCAAAAGAGTGGGAAGACTTCCGAGTAGCGGTGACAAACCTACCGAGTTTAGTGATAGCTGGTTACCCAAGAAAAGAACTTAAATTCTGCATTAATTTTTTAAAATTATCAACCAAGAAAAATCACCTTAAGATAAAAAATAAGAATTAATAGTTATTTAGAAGAGGTACAGCCCTTCTAAATTAAGACACAACTTTTAAAGGTGGGTAATGATCATATTCATTAAAGGATTCTTCCCCAGTAGGCCTAAGAGCAGCCATCTGAAAAGTAAGCGTCACAGCTCCAGCCCCCATTAATCCTATAATTTTGATATTATCTCAAAACCCCCTTGTTTTTATTGGGTTTTTTTATAAAAATAAAAGAACTTATGCTAAAATGAGTAATATGAGGCCAAACCTCTCCTAACACAAGTATAAATCAGAAAGAATTAAATCACTGATAATTAACGGACCCAGACTGAGGGCATAATAATGATTTATCATTAACTAGAAAATCTTATTTAATTTACCGTTAACCCTACACAGGAGTGTTTTAAGGAAAGATTAAAAGAAAATAAAGGAACTCGGCAAACATAAACTCCGCCTGTTTACCAAAAACACCGCCTCTTGATTACTATAAGAGGTCCCGCCTGCCCTGTGACAATGTTTAACGGCCGCGGTATTTTGACCGTGCGAAGGTAGCGTAATCACTTGTCTTTTAAATGAAGACCTGTATGAAAGGCATCACGAGAGTTTAACTGTCTCTATTTTCTAATCAATGAAATTGATTTTCCCGTGAAGAAGCGGGAATAATACCATTAGACGAGAAGACCCTATGGAGCTTCAAACACTTAGATTAATTTTGCAAAATATTTTTTACCCCAAGGGCTAAACCACATATAATATTTTTAATTTAACTGTTTTTGGTTGGGGTGACCAAGGGGAAAAACAAATCCCCCTTATCGATTGAGTACTAAGTACTTAAAAACTAAAGCGACAGCTTTAGTTGATAAAATATTTATCGAACAATGACCCAGGACTTACTGATCAATGAACCAAGTTACCCTAGGGATAACAGCGCAATCCTTTCCAAGAGTCCCTATCGCCGAAAGGGTTTACGACCTCGATGTTGGATCAGGACATCCTAATGGTGTAACCGTTATTAAGGGTTCGTTTGTTCAACGATTAATAGTCCTACGTGATCTGAGTTCAGACCGGAGAAATCCAGGTCAGTTTCTATCTATGAATTAATTTTTCCTAGTACGAAAGGACCGGAAAAATGGAGCCTATGCCTTAGGCACGCTCCTTTTTCACCTACTGAAACAAACTAAATTAGGTAAGAAAATATTACCTAAAACCCAAGACAAGGGTTGTTAAGGTGGCAGAGCCTGGTAAATGCGAAAGACCTAAGTCCTTTAATTCAGAGGTTCAAATCCTCTCCTTAACTATGCTTCAACCCACCATACTATATTTTATTAATCCTCTCGCCTATATTATTCCAATTCTCCTAGCCACTGCTTTCCTTACCCTCGTAGAACGAAAAATTCTTGGCTATATACAATTTCGTAAAGGCCCCAACATTGTTGGAGGACCATATGGTATTTTACAGCCTATCGCAGATGGGATTAAACTCTTTATTAAAGAGCCAGTCCGCCCCTCATCATCTTCTCCATTCTTATTTTTAGCCGCCCCAACCCTAGCACTTACCCTGGCCCTCCTTATATGAACACCACTCCCACTCCCACATTCAATTGTTAATATTAATTTAAGTCTTCTATTTATTCTAGCAATCTCAAGTTTAACTGTATATACAATTTTAGCATCAGGATGAGCATCAAATTCAAAATATGCCCTCATAGGGGCACTTCGAGCCGTTGCACAAACTATCTCATATGAAGTCAGCCTAGGTCTTATCCTACTATCAATAATTATTTTCGCAGGTGGCTTTACCCTCCATACATTTAATTTAGCCCAAGAATCAATTTGATTTTTAATTCCAGGTTGACCCCTAGCCATGATATGATACATTTCAACCCTAGCAGAAACAAACCGAACACCATTTGATCTTACCGAAGGAGAATCAGAATTAGTCTCAGGTTTTAATATCGAATATGCTGGAGGCTCATTTGCCTTATTCTTTTTAGCTGAATACACAAATATCCTAATAATAAATACCCTTTCTGTAATTTTATTTTTAGGCACCTCCTATAATCCATTAATACCACAAATCTCAACATTCATCTTGATAATTAAAGCAACCCTTTTAACTCTTATCTTTTTATGAATCCGAGCATCCTACCCCCGATTCCGATATGATCAACTTATACACCTAGTTTGAAAAAACTTCTTACCCCTTACCTTGGCCCTTATTTTATGACATATTACCTTACCTGTTGCCCTAACAAGTCTCCCCCCTCTGACTTAGTTGGAAATGTGCCTGAATAAAGGACCACTTTGATAGAGTGGATGATGAAAGTTAAAACCTTTCCACTTCCTTCTAGAAAAACAGGATTTGAACCTATACTTAAGAGATCAAAACTCTTAGTGCTTCCAACTACACCACTTTCTAAGTAAAGTCAGCTAACACAAGCTTTTGGGCCCATACCCCAACAATGTTGGTTTAAATCCTTCCCTTACTAATGAATCCAATTGTACTAACCATTATCATCTCCAGCCTCGGCCTAGGCACCACAATAACATTTATAGGTACACATTGACTATTTATGTGAATAGGTCTCGAAATTAATACTCTAGCTATTACTCCTCTAATAATTAACCAACACCACCCACGAGCAGTAGAAGCAACCACAAAATATTTCATCACACAGGCAACCGCCTCTGCTTTACTCTTATTTGCTAGCGTAACAAACGCCTGAGCTTCTGGAGAGTGAAGTCTTCTTGAAATAATTAATCCAACATCTGCCACACTTGCAACCATTGCACTGGCCTTAAAAATTGGCCTCGCGCCTTTACATTTTTGATTACCCGAAGTCCTTCAAGGACTAAATCTCACCACAGGTTTGATCCTATCAACTTGACAAAAACTCGCCCCATTTGCCATCCTCCTTCAATTATACCCTACACTAAACCCAAATCTACTTTTATTTTTAGGTGTTACCTCTGTCATCGTAGGTGGTTGAGGAGGACTTAACCAAACCCAACTACGAAAAATTCTAGCTTACTCATCAATTGCTCACCTTGGTTGAATAATTATAATCCTACATTACTCCCCCAATCTTACTCAACTTAACCTAACCTTGTATATTATTATAACCTCAACAACCTTCCTACTATTCAAAACATTTAACTCCACTAAAATTAACTCCATTTCTACCTCAGCAATTAAATCTCCACTCCTATCTATTATCACCCTAATAACCCTACTATCCCTTGGTGGCCTCCCCCCACTAACTGGATTTATACCAAAATGGTTAATTTTACAAGAACTTACTAAACAGAATTTAAATATTTCTGCTACTATTGTAGCCTTTGCAACCCTTCTCAGCCTATTCTTTTATTTACGCCTATGCTATTCCATAACCCTAACAATATCCCCAAATTCTATTCACCTATCCTCATCTTGACGAACAAAAATTCTTCAACCAAACCTTTTACTAATAACAACCGCCTGCCTCTCAATTCTTCTTCTTCCATTAACCCCAACCATTTTTATGTTAACCCTTTAAGAAATTTAGGCTAATAAGACCAAAAGCCTTCAAAGCTTTAAGCGAGAGTGAAAACCTCCCAATTTCTGTTAAAATTTGCAAGACTTTATCTTACATCTTCTGAATGCAACCCAGATACTTTAATTAAGCTAAAATCTTCTAGGCAAGTAGGCCTTGATCCTACAAAATCTTAGTTAACAGCTAAGCGTTCTATCCAGTGAACTTTTACCTACTTTCCTCCCCCGGGAGGAAAAAGGGGGAGGAAAGCTCGGGGAGGGGGTTTAACCTCCGATTTCGGATTTGCAATCCGACGTAAATCTACTTCAGAGCTGGTATGAAGAGGAATTTAACCTCTGTCCACGGGACTACAATCCGCCACTTAGTTCTCAGTCATCTTACCTGTGGCAATTAACCGTTGATTTTTTTCTACAAATCACAAAGATATTGGCACCCTTTACTTAATCTTCGGTGCATGAGCAGGAATAGTAGGTACTGCCCTAAGTTTACTTATCCGAGCAGAGTTAAGCCAGCCCGGAACACTCCTTGGTGACGATCAAATTTACAATGTAATCGTTACTGCCCACGCTTTAGTAATAATCTTCTTTATAGTGATACCAATTATAATCGGAGGGTTTGGAAATTGATTAGTCCCCTTAATAATTGGCGCACCAGATATAGCTTTCCCACGAATAAATAATATAAGTTTCTGACTTTTACCTCCTTCCTTACTTTTACTACTTGCCTCAGCCGGAGTTGAAGCAGGGGCCGGCACTGGTTGAACAATTTACCCTCCTCTTGCAGGAAATTTAGCTCATGCCGGAGCATCAGTAGATTTAGCAATTTTTTCCTTACATTTAGCTGGTATCTCTTCAATCCTAGCCTCTATTAACTTCATTACAACCATTATTAACATAAAACCCCCAGCTATTTCCCAGTATCAAACACCGCTCTTTGTTTGATCAATCCTTGTAACTACTGTCCTTCTCCTCCTTTCTCTCCCTGTCCTCGCAGCTGCAATCACAATATTATTAACCGACCGAAACCTTAACACAACATTTTTTGACCCTGCAGGAGGCGGGGACCCAATCCTTTATCAACACCTTTTCTGATTTTTCGGACACCCAGAAGTTTATATTCTAATTCTTCCAGGCTTTGGAATAATCTCTCATGTAGTTGCTTATTATTCAGGTAAAAAAGAACCTTTTGGCTATATGGGGATGGTTTGAGCAATGATAGCAATTGGTTTACTTGGTTTTATCGTTTGAGCCCATCATATATTTACAGTAGGAATAGACGTTGACACCCGAGCTTATTTCACCTCAGCAACAATGATTATTGCCATCCCAACAGGTGTTAAAGTCTTTAGCTGATTAGCAACTCTACACGGTGGAACTATCAAATGAGAAACCCCTCTTTTTTGAGCTCTTGGTTTCATTTTCCTGTTTACAGCAGGAGGGTTAACAGGAATTGTATTAGCAAATTCTTCTTTAGATATTGTTCTCCATGATACTTATTATGTAGTTGCCCACTTCCACTATGTCTTATCAATAGGAGCAGTATTTGCCATTATAGCTGGCTTTATTCATTGATTCCCATTATTTACTGGATACACTCTTCATTCTACTTGAACAAAAACTCAATTTTTAGTGATATTTATTGGAGTCAACCTAACCTTCTTCCCTCAACATTTTTTAGGTTTAGCTGGTATACCACGACGATACTCCGATTACCCAGATGCCTATGCTCTCTGAAATACAGTCTCCTCAATTGGATCATTAATTTCCTTAGTCGCTGTAATTATATTTTTATTTATTATTTGAGAAGCATTTGCTTCTAAACGAGAAGTACTATCAGTCGAACTACCCCACACAAATGTTGAGTGACTCCACGGGTGCCCACCACCTTACCACACCTACGAAGAACCAGCATTTGTTCAAGTACAACGAACTTCTTTTTAAACAAGAAAGGAAGGAATCGAACCCCCATAAGTTGGTTTCAAGCCAACTACATCACCACTCTGCCACTTTCTTTTGAGATACTAGTAAAATTTATTACACTGCCTTGTCAGGGCAGAATCGTGAGTTTAAACCCCACGTATCTTTTAATAAATGGCACACCCCTCACAATTAGGATTTCAAGATGCAGCCTCCCCAGTTATGGAAGAACTTCTTTATTTTCACGACCACACATTAATAATTGTATTTTTAATTAGTACTTTAGTTCTTTACACTATTGCAGCAATAGTTTCAACAAAATTAACAAATAAATACATTTTAGATTCTCAAGAAATTGAAATTGTATGAACTATTCTACCCGCTGTAATTCTAATTATAATTGCCCTCCCATCCTTACGTATCCTATACCTTATAGATGAAATTAATGAACCCCATCTTACCATTAAAGCCATAGGCCATCAATGATATTGAAGTTATGAATATACAGATTATGAAGACTTATCCTTTGACTCTTATATTATTCAAACACCTGATTTAAACCCAGGACAATTCCGCCTACTAGAAACTGATCATCGAATAGTTGTCCCTATACAATCCCCCATCCGTGTCTTAGTTTCTGCAGAAGACGTTTTACACTCATGAACTGTCCCAGCCCTAGGGGTAAAAATAGATGCAGTTCCAGGCCGATTAAATCAAACCGCTTTTATTACTCCTCGTCCAGGTGTTTATTATGGACAGTGTTCAGAAATTTGTGGCGCTAACCACAGCTTTATACCCATCGTTGTAGAAGCAGTCCCATTGGAACACTTCGAAACCTGATCTTCATTAATACTTAAAGAAGCCTCATTAAGAAGCTAAGCTGGGTTTAAGCATTAGCCTTTTAAGCTAAAAATTGGTGACTCCCTACCACCCTTAATGACATGCCCCAACTAAATCCTTCCCCCTGATTTTTAATCCTTATATTTTCATGAATTTTTTTCCTAATTATTTTACCAAAAAAAGTAATAAAACATTCATTTAACGATAAACCCACACCTAAAAGCGCTGAAAAACTTAAACCAGAACCCTGAAATTGACCATGAACCTAAGCTTCTTTGACCAATTCTTAAGCCCCTCCTTTCTTGGGATACCATTAATTGCTATAGCAATTATAATTCCATGATTAATCTTTCCTACCCCTACAAATCGATGGTTAAATAACCGGGTACTAACACTCCAATCATGATTTATTAATCGATTTACCTATCAATTATTACAGCCCATAAATTTCGGAGGCCATAAATGAGCTGTAATTCTAACAGCCCTTATACTATTTTTAATTACCATTAATCTCCTTGGCTTATTACCATATACCTTTACACCAACAACCCAGTTATCTCTTAACATAGCATTTGCCGTTCCACTTTGATTAACAACAGTATTAGTAGGCTTACTAAACCAACCTACTGTGGCCCTTGGCCACCTTCTACCAGAAGGCACTCCCACCCCATTAATTCCCGTCCTCATTATTATCGAAACTATTAGCCTCTTTATCCGACCCCTGGCATTAGGAGTTCGATTGACCGCTAATTTAACAGCTGGTCATCTTCTTATACAACTTATTGCCACAGCAGCCTTCATTCTTTTAACCGTTATACCAACCGTAGCTTTATTAACATCTCTAATTTTATTCTTATTAACTATTTTGGAAATTGCTGTAGCAATAATTCAAGCATATGTTTTTGTCCTTTTACTAAGCCTTTATTTACAAGAAAATGTTTAATGACTCACCAAGCACACGCATATCACATAGTTGACCCTAGCCCATGACCATTAACAGGAGCTGTTGCTGCTTTATTAATAACATCAGGCCTAGCCGTCTGATTCCATTTCCATTCTATAACTCTCCTTTACCTCGGATTAACTCTTCTTCTTCTAACCATGGTTCAATGATGACGAGATATTATTCGAGAAGGCACATTTCAAGGCCACCATACCCCTCCAGTCCAAAAAGGGCTCCGTTACGGAATAATTTTATTTATTACCTCCGAAGTATTCTTTTTTTTAGGTTTTTTCTGAGCCTTTTACCACTCTAGTCTTGCACCAACACCAGAACTAGGTGGATTCTGACCACCAGCAGGAATTTTTCCCTTAGATCCATTTGAAGTACCCCTCCTAAATACCGCAGTTCTCCTGGCTTCCGGAGTTACGGTAACTTGAGCCCACCACAGCCTAATAGGAGGGGATCGAAAAGAAGCCATTCAAGCCCTAATCCTTACCGTAACCCTTGGGTTTTATTTCACAGCCCTTCAAGCCATAGAATACTACGAAGCCCCTTTCACTATCGCTGATGGAGTCTACGGATCAACATTCTTTGTTGCCACAGGTTTTCACGGCCTCCACGTTATTATCGGTTCAACATTCTTAACAATTTGTTTACTACGGCAGATCCAGTATCATTTCACATCACAGCACCACTTTGGCTTTGAAGCCGCTGCATGGTATTGACACTTTGTAGATGTAGTATGACTATTCCTTTATGTTTCCATCTATTGATGAGGCTCATAACCACCTTTCTAGTATAATCTAGTACAAATGATTTCCAATTATTTAATCTTGGTTAAAATCCAAGGAAAAGTAATGAATCTCATCATAGTCTCTGTCGCGATTACGGCCCTCATTTCCCTAATCCTCGCTTTCTTAGCATTTTGACTCCCTTCATTAAATCCAGATAATGAAAAATTATCCCCATTCGAATGCGGCTTTGATCCCCTAGGAAATGCACGCCTCCCATTTTCATTACGTTTTTTTCTTGTAGCAATTCTATTCCTCTTATTTGATTTAGAGATTGCTCTCCTCTTACCACTACCTTGAGGTAATCAATTGCCTACACCAAGTACCTCCTTAATTTGAGCAACAAGCATTATTATTTTATTAACCGCAGGCCTCATTTACGAGTGACTTCAAGGAGGCCTTGAATGAGCAGAATGGGTGCTTAGTCTAAATAAAGACCACTAATTTCGGCTTAGTAAATTATGGTGAAAATCCATAAACACCTTATGTCCCCTATTTATTTTAGCTTTAGCTCAGCATTCATTTTAGGCCTAATGGGCCTCGCATTTAATCGATCCCACCTTTTATCCGCCCTCTTATGTCTAGAGGGAATAATATTATCCTTATTTATTGCTATTGCCCTCTGATCAATAACATTAAATTCCGTTTCCTGCTCAACTATTCCAATAATTCTTCTAACATTTTCCGCCTGTGAAGCCAGCGCAGGATTAGCCTTATTAGTGGCAACTACCCGAACCCATGGTTCTGATCTCCTTCGAAGCATAAATCTACTCCAATGCTAAAAATTTTAATTCCAACAATTATACTACTTTTTATCACATGGTTATCACCAAAAAAATGATTGTGATTAACTACAATAACCCATAGCCTCCTAATTGCAACACTAAGCCTACTTTGATTTAAATGAAATTCAGATATGGCATGAGATTTTTCCAATTATTATTTTGGCATTGATCCACTCTCCGCTCCCCTACTTATCCTTACCTGTTGACTTCTTCCATTAATAATTCTAGCGAGTCAAAATCATATTTCCACCGAACCAATCCAACGCCAACGCACTTACATTTCACTTTTAATTTCACTTCAAATTTCCCTAATCATAGCCTTCAGTGCTACAGAAATAATTATATTTTATGTTATATTTGAAACTACACTTATCCCCACACTTATTATTATTACACGATGAGGAAATCAAACTGAACGTTTAAATGCAGGAACATACTTCCTATTTTATACCTTAATCGGCTCCCTCCCACTACTCATCGCTCTTCTCCTTTTACAAAATGATTTAGGTTCACTATCCATAATTATTATACAATACTCCAAACCCTTTAACCTAGCATCATGGGCCGATAAATTCTGATGAACAGCCTGCTTAATTGCCTTCTTAGTAAAAATACCCCTTTATGGAGTCCACCTTTGACTTCCCAAAGCCCATGTTGAAGCTCCTATTGCCGGATCAATGATTTTAGCTGCAATTCTACTTAAATTGGGGGGCTACGGAATAATGCGAATAATTCTTATTCTTAATCCTTTAACAAAAGAAATAGCATACCCCTTCCTAATTTTAGCCATCTGAGGTGTAATTATAACTAGCTCAATTTGCCTCCGACAAACTGATTTAAAATCCCTAATCGCTTACTCCTCAGTAAGCCATATAGGATTAGTTGCTAGCGCAATTTTAATCCAAACACCATGAAGCTTTGCAGGAGCAACCACGTTAATGATTGCACATGGACTAATCTCATCAGCTTTATTTTGCTTAGCTAATACCAACTATGAACGTATTCACAGCCGAACACTTCTCCTAGCACGAGGCATCCAAATTATTCTTCCATTAATAGCAACTTGATGACTCCTTACTAATCTTGCCAACCTCGCTCTCCCACCAACTCCTAATCTTATAGGCGAACTCCTTATTATTACCTCATTGTTTAATTGATCCAACTGAACTATTTTATTAACTGGTTTAGGGGTACTAATTACAGCCTCATACTCCCTTTATATATTCTTAATAACACAGCGAGGCCTTACCCCTCAACATATGCTTTCCTTAAACCCTTCATTTACACGAGAACACCTTCTCCTCACCCTCCACCTTCTCCCTATACTTTTATTAATCCTCAAACCAGAACTAGTCTGGGGTTGAACTTTCTGTGATTATAGTTTAACAAAAACATTAGATTGTGGTTCTAAAAACAAAAGTTAAAATCTTTTTAACCACCAAGAGAGGTCTGGGACACAAAGAACTGCTAATTCTTTTCACTGTGGTTCAAATCCACGGCTCACTTAGCTCTTAAAAGATAATAGTTATCTATTGGTCTTAGGAACCAAAAACTCTTGGTGCAACTCCAAGTAAGAGCTATGAACATAGTCTTCAATTCCACTTTTCTTCTTATCTTTACAATTTTACTCTACCCATTAATTTTACCTTTTTTTCTTAAAAAACTTAATACTGATTGATCCTCTTCCTATGCCAAAACAGCTGTAAAAATCTCTTTCTTCATTAGCTTAATCCCCCTATTTATTTACTTAGACCAAGGTTTAGAATCCATTACAACCAATTGAAACTGAATTAATATTGGACCATTTGACATTAACACAAGCTTCAAATTTGATTTTTACTCAATTATCTTCACCCCCATTGCTCTCTACGTAACTTGATCAATCCTTGAATTCGCTCTTTGATATATGCATTCAGACCCTAACATTAATCGCTTCTTCAAATACCTCCTCCTCTTTTTAATCTCAATAATTATTCTAGTCACCGCTAACAATATATTTCAATTGTTTATTGGCTGAGAAGGAGTTGGAATTATATCCTTTCTCCTTATTGGCTGATGATACAGTCGAACAGATGCAAACACTGCAGCCCTTCAAGCCGTAATCTATAATCGTGTCGGAGATATCGGACTTATTTTAAGCATAGCCTGATTAGCCATGAACTTAAATTCATGAGAAATTCAACAACTCTTTTTTTTATCCAAAGATAAAGACTTAACCTTTCCTCTACTAGGATTAATCCTAGCTGCAGCAGGAAAATCAGCACAATTTGGACTCCACCCATGATTACCCTCAGCAATAGAAGGACCAACACCAGTTTCCGCCCTACTTCATTCCAGCACTATAGTCGTAGCCGGCATTTTCCTCCTAATCCGCCTCCACCCATTAATGCAAAATAACCATACCATCTTAACAACGTGTCTATGCTTAGGAGCCTTAACCACCTTATTTACCGCTACATGTGCTTTAACCCAAAATGATATCAAAAAAATTATTGCCTTTTCAACATCCAGCCAACTTGGTTTGATAATAGTTACAATCGGACTTAATCAACCACAACTAGCATTTTTCCATATCTGCACCCACGCCTTTTTCAAAGCAATACTCTTTCTTTGTTCAGGTTCAATTATCCATAGCCTTAATAATGAACAAGACATCCGAAAAATAGGAGGTCTCCATAAACTTTTACCATTTACCTCCTCCTCTTTAACCATTGGCAGCCTTGCCCTTACAGGCATACCATTTTTATCTGGGTTCTTCTCTAAAGATGCCATTATTGAATCCATAAACACTTCCCACTTAAACGCCTGAGCCCTAACCTTAACCCTTATTGCAACCTCCTTTACCGCCATTTACAGCCTACGTCTTATTTTTTTTACCCAAATGAAATACCCACGATTTATAACCTTCCCCCCAATTAACGAAAATAATATCCTACTTATTAATCCCATTAAGCGCCTTGCTTATGGAAGTATCCTTGCCGGCTTAATTATTACCTCTAATCTTCCGCCATCAAAAACACAAATCATAACCATAACTTATCCATTAAAATTATCAGCTGTACTAGTAACAATTATTGGTCTGCTTCTAGCATTAGAATTAGCCAATTTAACTTATACTCAACTCAAAATTACCCCAACCCTATCAACCCACCATTTCTCAAATATATTAGGCTATTTTCCCCAAATTATTCACCGACTTTTACCAAAAGACAACCTATACTGAGCCCAACATATTTCAACACATCTAATTGATCAAACTTGAAATGAAAAAATTGGACCAAAAAGTTCCTTTCTTCAACAAACATTTTTAATTAAATTATCAACTCAAATCCAACAAGGGTTTATCAAAACCTATTTAATATTATTTTTCCTAACAATAACTTTAGCTATTTTAATTATCCTAATCTAAACCACTCGCAAAGCACCATACGATAACCCTCGAGTTAACTCTAAAATTACAAACAATGACAAAAATAAAACTCACCCTCCCAAAACCAACATCCCTCCCCCATTAGAATATAATATGGCCACACCCTCTAACTCCCCTCGCCCCATCTCCAACTTACTAATCTCTTCCATCCCCACCCAACTAACTCCATCCCACTTTACAACAAAATATTTACCCGCAAAAAAAACCCCAACTAAATAAATACCAACATATATTAATACAGATCAGTCACCTCATGTTTCAGGATAAGGCTCGGCAGCAAGCGCCGCCGTGTAAGCAAATACTACCAATATCCCCCCCAAATAAATTAAAAATAATACTAAAGACAAAAAAGATCCACCATGCCCTACTAATAAACCACACCCAACCCCAGCTGCCATCACTAACCCTAAAGCTGCAAAATATGGAGACGGATTAGATGCCACCGCCATCAACCCCAAAACAAGACCCACTAATATAATAAACATAAAATAAATCATTATTCTCATTTGGATTTTAACCAAAACCAATAACTTGAAAAACTATCGTTGTTTATTCAACTATAAGAATGATAATGACCACTAATATCCGAAAAACTCATCCACTTTTTAAAATTATTAATCACACCTTAATTGATTTACCAACACCTTCCAACATCTCAATCTGATGAAACTTCGGTTCACTTTTGGGACTTTGCCTTATTATCCAAATCCTAACAGGCCTATTTTTAGCCATACATTACACTGCAGATATCTCCCTCGCTTTCTCCTCAGTGATTCACATTTGCCGAGATGTTAATTATGGTTGATTAATCCGTAATATTCATGCTAACGGAGCATCTATTTTTTTTATTTGTATTTACTTACACGTTGCCCGAGGATTGTACTATGGATCTTACCTTTCTAAAGAAACATGAAATATTGGAGTAATTTTACTATTTTTACTAATAGCAACAGCCTTCGTAGGTTATGTTTTACCATGGGGACAAATATCCTTCTGAGGGGCCACAGTTATTACTAATCTTCTTTCTGCCCTGCCATATGTAGGAAATATACTAGTACAATGAATTTGAGGGGGTTTCTCAATTGACAATGCCACCCTAACACGCTTCTTCGCCTTCCACTTCATTCTCCCATTCCTAATTCTTGGGTTAACTTTAATTCATCTTCTCTTCCTCCATGAAACCGGCTCCAATAACCCCACTGGAATTAATTCTGATATAGATAAAATTCCGTTTCACCCCTACTTCTCTTACAAAGACATCCTTGGTTTCCTTCTAGTAATTTTATTGCTTACCCTCTTGGCCTTATTCTCACCTAACCTTTTAGGTGATGCTGAAAATTTCATCCCAGCAAATCCCCTAGTAACCCCTCCCCATATTAAACCAGAATGGTATTTCCTATTTGCCTATGCTATCCTTCGATCTATCCCTAATAAACTAGGTGGAGTCTTAGCTCTTTTATTCTCAATTTTTATCCTCCTTTTAGTCCCACTTCTCCACACTTCAAAACAACGAAGTAACACCTTCCGCCCATTTACCCAATTCCTATTTTGAATACTCATCACTAATACAATTATTTTAACATGAATTGGGGGCCAACCAGTTGAACAACCATTTATTTTTATTGGCCAAATCGCATCTATTTTTTATTTTTTACTATTTCTTATTTTTATTCCATTAACCGGTTGGTACGAAAATAAAATGCTCAACCTAAATTAATGTTTTGGTAGCTTAATCCTAAAAGCGTCGGCCTTGTAAGCCGGAAACTGGAGGTGAAATCCCTCCCCAAAACATCAGGGGAAAGAGGGTTGAACTCCCACCTTTGGCTCCCAAAGCCAAAATTCTACTTAAACTATCCCCTGTATGCCACAAAATCATGCAAATCGCGTAATTTTGTGAGTAAGTCAGTTTTACATATTAATGACTTATCCCACATATACTAATATACCACATACTACATACATGTTTAATCATCATTAACAGACTTACCCCATCTATATTACATCTCTATGTTTAATACTCATTAATCTATATTCCCCTACTTCATAACATAAATTGTTAACCCCCATTTTACTGAAAAATCAATTAGTCCATAACATTTAAACTCCTAACCCTTACTTTCTTATGAATAACATTTCCATTCCATACAATCTTCTACACCTCATTTTATTAACATTAGTAAATTCATTGCGGGTTCCTAAGAGATCCGCAATGATCCGTCCGGTGCATATAGTGTACGGTTTGTGGTACTTTCCTAATTAACTCCCCTACAATTGATCAAATGCTCGCATTTGGCTAACATTAAGTACTAACAGTTCTGTACGTATCAGAACTCATTATCCGCTAGTTCCCTTAGCTGGCATTCTACTCTTAATCGTCTCAAGATTTCTTGCCCTCCCTATTTTTTTTTTTCGGTATGAAGCATGAACTATGCCCAAGGGCTGATCAAAAAACACTAAGATAAGCATCATAGCTTCCTCGACAATTATATTTATATTACTCAATACTCTCATTCTTGAATTATAATTGTCAAGTTGACCAAGTCCCAGGAGGATGGAAGTTATGACGCCATAGGTGACACATTTCGATTTTGTGGTTGATTTAACTTTACTAGAAGAAAGACATATCATTAACCCTCATTAATCTAAATTGTTATAAACGTTTAATGGGAAATGCATTTCACTCTTTTCCTCATACTTCTTCCTATTCGAGCATAATATTAAGGTTTTTTTAGGTTGCCCCTTGGGTGGCGAAGTGAAAGACGATTGATTGTTGATTATTTTTTTTGGGAAAAACCCCCCCTCCCCCCTAATATGCATTTTGGCTATCTCGAAAAACCCCAAAAACGAGGGCCGGATACATATATTTTTTGTGTGTGTAAAAAAAACTCTTGATTTACATTGTTGCACAATGTGAC